GGATGGTTTTCAGATCTAGAGGGATAGATGTCTAAGGGAAGTTGATTCATAAGAGTGATATGCTTGTATCAGGGGGTATAGTGTCTTGTTAAACGTTATAAGTGTGTGGATAGGTGTCTGCACTTGAGTGTCGTGTGATGTATTGGTCCTGTTTTTGGGGTTTGGAGGATATTGTAAAGTACATGGGCATTACGTTTATACGGGGGGGTAGGGGGGGTTTGTCTGTACGTGGCTGCGTGCGTGTATGCGTGCGTGTATGCGTGCGTGTATGCGTGCGTGTATGCGTGCGTGTATGCGTGCGTGTATGCATGTCCCGATACCATTAATCTAAATGCACCTTAAGCACTTCCAGGTGGGTAGATGGATTTGTATGTGGATTTCATGGATTAGGATGTTGACAGGGATCCGTTAATGTACGATGGGCCTTATATTATCCTGCGACGATTGATTCAGTAGCCCATGAGCGGATGTCGCCATGCGCGCCCCCGAATATCAGTTCACAGTGAGCTCGCCAACATGATTAGTTCCGTGACGGGGCCTTTGACGGCCATAGCTGAGTCCGAGCATAACCCGAAAATAAAAAAATACCAAGGGCATGGCACCACAGTTATGCCGCGGCATGGGCTGATTAGTCATGAATCCATCGAGATGTCTTATTTAAGGGGAAAGAGTGGGCGGTCTTAGTTGTATGGCCCTGAAGAAAGAACCAGATGCCGTTTACGACCCAATTGTAGAAACCCCCACAATTGATGGGCCCGTGGCAAGAAGAGGGGTACATTTCACAGGGGTTGATGGTTTCACGTGAGTTGGTAGATTAAGAGATAACCCTTTGGTTGGGGATATCCGTGTTGGCAAGGATTGATTTGACTTAATGGGGTATGTACGATTAAACATATAATGTACTATAGAATTATGGGGTAAATAATAATATGCACGAATTACATAGTAATAAAAATTCAAGGAATAGTTTAAGTAGAATGTCAGCTTTGGGTGTTGATGGTGGAGGTTTAAGCTTCTTCCTTGAGTCTTTGGGGGAAGGTATTTTCCCCTTTTCTGGTTTACAAGACCAGTGTAATGGATATACTACATAGACCTTCATTTTAAGAGATGGTTTTCTAGGATACTTGTGAGTGGTATAATGACTAGGATTAGTGAGAAATATAGGATTGATGCTAGTTGTCCAATAATGATGAAGGGATGTTCTACTGGTTGTCCTCCAATTCATGTTAGTGTAAGTAGGTCTGCTACTAATAATCAGAATAGAAATTGGCTTAGTGGTCGGAATATTATGCTTCGTTGTTTTGATGTATGTAGTAATGGTATTAGGGCTAGAATTAGGATAGAGAGTACTAGTGCTAGAACGCCTCCTAGTTTATTTGGGATTGATCGTAGAATGGCGTATGCGAATAAAAAATATCACTCTGGTTTGATGTGTGGTGGGGTATTCAGTGGGTTGGCTGGGATGTAGTTGTCTGGATCTCCTAAAAGGTCTGGTGAAAATAATACTAATGTTATTAATACTAGGATTATGGCTAATGCGCCTAGTATATCTTTGATTGTGTAGTATGGGTGGAATGGGATTATGTCTATGTTGGATGGGATTCCAGTAGGGTTGTTAGATCCTGTTTCGTGTAGGAATAAGAGGTGTACTACTACTAGTGCTGTAATGATGAATGGGAGAAGGAAATGGAAGGCAAAAAATCGTGTTAAGGTGGCTTTATCTACTGAGAATCCCCCTCAGATTCATTCTACTAGGTCTGTGCCAATGTATGGGATTGCAGATAGTAAGTTTGTAATTACTGTGGCTCCTCAGAATGATATTTGGCCTCATGGAAGAACATATCCTATGAAGGCTGTTGCTATTACGGCGAAGAGGAGTATAATTCCTACATTTCATGTTTCTATATAGATATATGATCCGTAGTATAAGCCTCGGCCTACGTGTATGAATAAACAGATGAAGAATATAGATGCTCCGTTGGCGTGTAAGTAGCGTAATGTTCATCCGTAATTTACGTCTCGACAAATATGGGTTACTGATTGAAAGGCGGTAGTGGTGTCGGAGGTGTAATGTATGGCTAAGAATAGTCCTGTTAAGATTTGAATTGTTAGGCAAATTCCTAATAAGGAGCCGAAATTTCATCAGGATGAGATGCTTGATGGGGCTGGGAGATCAATTAGGGAATCGTTGATGATTTTTAGTAAGGGGTGGGATTTTCGAATGTTTGTCATTGGGTTCTTGTAGTTTAAGTACAACAGTGGTTTTTCATATCACAGGTCATGGTTGGAGTCCATGCGAGAATAATGATAACATATGTTGTGTTTATATTGAGTATTGTATTTGTAATAGGGTTTGTTGGATTTTCTTCTAAACCATCGCCTATTTATGGTGGGGTTGGTTTGATTGCTAGTGGTGGGGTTGGATGTGGGATTATTTTAAGTTTTAGTGGGTCTTTTTTGGGGTTGATGGTATTTTTAATTTATTTGGGTGGAATAATGGTTGTATTTGGTTACACGACGGCTATAGCTACGGAGTTATATCCTGAAGTGTGGGTTTCTAATAAGGTTGTGCTTGGGGCTTTTGTGTTTGGGTTTGTTTCAGAAATTTTACTGGTTGTTTACGTTTTGAAGGGAGGGGATATTAGTATGTCATTTGGGTTTAGTGGTTTAGGGGATTGGGTTGTTTGTGGAGTTGATGATGTGGAGTTTGTAAATGGTGAAGCTATTGGGATTGCTTCTCTTTATAGTTATGGGGTGTGGTTGGTTGTTGTTACTGGGTGGTCTTTGCTTATAGCTGTAGTTGTAGTTATTGAGATTACTCGTGGGGGTTAGGTATAGTTAAGTAGTGTTAGACTTACTATTAAAGTAATTATAAATGAGAGAAAATATAGTTTGATTTGGCCTTTTTGGCTTGAAATTATAGATGAGGCTTTTATTTGGAAAATGGAAATTGATTTTGGTAATATGTTTTCAAGTCAGATTAAATCTAGTAGTATTGAGGCTACTTTTTGGCTTATTAATAGTTTTATTAGTGGCTGGAGTCGATGTATAATAGTTGGGAAATAACCTAGCATGTTGGAGAACTTTTCGGGGTTAGAATAGGGTTTGAGTTTTAGGTTTTGAGTGGCCAGACTTAGTTCTAGGGCTACGATAAATCCTAGTAATGTTACGAGTATAGCTGTTCATTTTAGATATGATGGTATTGTTATTTGTGGAATTGAGGTTGGAGGGATATTATTTGAGATAATGAATCCAGCGAAGATACTACCTAGTAGGAGTCGTTTAATTGGGTTTATAAGTAAAGGGTTGTTTTCATTGATAGGGATAAGAGTGGGGAAGCGTGGTTGTCCTATTAGGACAAAGTAAATAATTCGAGTGCTGTAAACAGCTGTTAGTGAGGTGGCTACTAGGGTTATTGTTAGGGCTCAGGCGTTTGTGTATGAGGTGTTAACTGCTTCAATGATAAGGTCTTTTGAATAAAATCCTGTTAAGAATGGTATTCCTGTTAGTGCTAGGCTTCCAGTAATTAAAGCTGTGGTGGTAAATGGTAGTGTTTTGTATAGGCCTCCTATTTTTCGAACATCTTGCTCGTCGTTTAGACTGTGGATGATTGATCCCGAGCATATGAATAATATGGCTTTGAAGAATGCGTGGGTGCAGATATGTAGGAATGCTAGATGTGGTTGATTAATACCTACTGTTACTATTATAAGGCCAAGTTGGCTTGAAGTTGAGAAAGCTACAATTTTTTTAATGTCGTTTTGTGTTAAGGCGCAGATTGCTGTGAATAATGTGGTAATTGCTCCAAGGCATAGTATGATTGTCTGTGCTGTTTCGTTGCTTTCTGTTAATGGGTGGAATCGAATTAATAGGAAAATGCCTGCTACTACCATGGTGCTGGAGTGGAGTAGGGCTGATACAGGGGTTGGGCCTTCTATGGCTGATGGGAGCCATGGGTGGAGTCCAAATTGGGCTGATTTACCAGTGGCAGCTAATAGTAGGCCAGCCATGGGTGTATTGGTGTTGGTTGGGTTTAGGGCGAAGATTTGCTGTAATTCTCAGGTGTTTGTGTTAAATAAAAATCATGCCATAGCTAAAATAAATCCTACATCTCCTACTCGGTTATAAAGGATAGCTTGTAATGCTGCTGTGTTGGCATCTGTTCGGCCGTATCATCATCCGATTAATAAGAATGATATAATTCCTACTCCTTCCCAACCGATGAATAGTTGGAATAGGTTATTAGCTGTGACTAGAATTATTATTGTAATTAGGAATATTAATAAATATTTGAAAAATCGGTTGATGTTCGGGTCAGAGTGTATATATCATATTGAAAATTCTATAATAGACCATGTGACGAATAGTGCGACTGGAATAAAAATTATTGAGAAATAATCTAGTTTGAAGCTAAGGTTTAATTTTATGGTTTGAATTGAAATTCAGTGTCAATTCGAGATTATAACTTCTTGGCCTGATTGAATAAAGATTGTTGTTGGGATGAGACTTATTGTAAAGGCATATGATACTATGGTTTTTACGTAGTTAGGATAAGATTTATCAGTGTATAGATTGGACTTGGATATTACTACTGGTAAGACTAATATTGATAGTGATAATAATACTGAGGTGTTGAATAGGTTTATTACTTTTATTTGGAGTTGCACCAATTTTTTGGTTCCTAAGACCAATGGATAACTTCTATCCTTTAAAAGTAGAAAAAGCCGTGTTTTTATACATGGTGGCATGAGTTAGCAGCTCTTGCTTACTTTTTCGGTAAATAAGAGTTTTTAGGCTCTATTGCTAGATTCACAATCTAGTGTTTTGTTTAAACTACATTTACAGTACGGGGTTCCTAGAATAATTTTTGGGTTGATTGATAGTAGGAGTAAGGGTAATAAGTGTATTATTATTAATGTGTTTTCTCGGGTGTAGGAGGGGGGTAGATTGTGAATGTGGTGTGTTTGTTTTCCTCGTTGTGTTATAATTAATATGTATAGGGTGTATAGGGCGGTAATGATGATGTTAATCCCTATTAAAATGATTGATGGGGAGGATCATGATAGTGTTGATATTACTACAAATAATTCTCCAATTAGGTTGATGGAAGGAGGGATGGCTAGATTAGTTAGGCTGGCTAATAATCATCAGGTGGCTATTAGGGGTAATACTGTTTGTAGGCCTCGGGCTAGTGTTATAGTTCGGCTGTGGATTCGTTCATAGTTGGAGTTGGCTAAACAGAATAGTATGGAAGAGGTTAATCCGTGTGCGATTATTAGGGCAGTTGCTCCTATATAACTTCATGGGGTTTGAATTAGAATTGCTACAATTACGAGTGCTATATGGCTTACTGATGAATATGCGATTAGTGATTTTAGGTCTGTTTGCCGTAGGCAGATTGAGCTAGTTATAATTATTCCTCATAGAGATAATATCATGAATGGATATGCTATGGAATTTGTTGTTGGGTTTAGGATTGTGGTAATACGTATTATTCCATAACCTCCTAATTTTAGTAGTACTGCTGCAAGGACCATTGATCCTGCGATGGGGGCTTCTACGTGTGCTTTTGGTAATCATAGGTGTAAGCCGTATAGGGGTATTTTTACTATAAAGGCCATTATACATGCTATTCATATGAGAATGTTATTTCATGAATTTGTTATAGGTTCTGATCAGTATTGGGTGAGAATAATATTTAATGTTCCTGTAGTATTTTGTAGATAAATTAGGGCGATTAGTAATGGAAGAGATCCTACTAGGGTGTAAAATAGAAAGTACATTCCTGCATTCAGTCGTTCTGTTTGTCCACCTCATCGAGTAATAATAATTAGGGTTGGTAGGAGAGTTGCTTCAAATAAGATATAAAATAGAATTAGTTCTGTAGCTGTAAATGTTATGATTAGGAAAATTTGTAATAGGATTAGTATAGTAATATAGAGTTTTTTTCGTGTGTGGGATTCTTTGGTTAGGTGGAATTGGCTGGCGATAATTATTAGTGGTAATAATCATATTGTTAATATTAGAAGAGGAGTTGAGAGGGAGTCTGAAAAGTATGTTAGAGATATGTTTAGACTATTGTCATTAGGTTGATTTAATAGGGGGAGGCTGATTAGTGTGATTGCTAGGCTGTGGGCTGTAGTGTTAATTCAGATTATATTATTTTTTGATAGTCATACTAGTGGGATTAGTATTGCTGTGGGTATAATAATTTTTAGCATTGTAGTAGATTTAAGTTTTGTACGTGGTCAACTCCATATGTGTTTGAAACCATTACTAATAGGGAAAGGCCTAATGCAGCTTCACAGGCGGCGAATACTAATATAATAATAGGTAGTATGCTTGATAGTGTTAGGTGTATATTTATGATTGTTGTTGCTATAATTACGAATAGGGATAACATTATTCCTTCTAAGCAAAGGAGTGAAGATATAAGGTGAGATCGGTATATTAATAGTCCTATTAGAGATGCTGTGAAGGCTAGTGTTATATTTATATGTATTAAGGTCATTTGATAATTATAGGTGTAACTACAATCTAATGAGTCGAAATCATTTGTTTTTGTTAAACTAATTATCAATTATTCAGTTCATTCTAATCCTTTATTGTATCATTCGTAAGCTAGGCTAATAGCTAGTAGTGAAATTAATATTAATGCCGTTATAAGTATGGTGTTTAAGTTGTGGGTTTGGGAAGCTCATGGAAGGGGTAGTAGTAGTGCAATTTCTAGGTCGAATAATAGGAATGTAATTGCGACTAGGAAAAATTTTATTGAGAAGGGGAGGCGGGCTGATCCTATTGGGTCAAAACCACATTCGTATGGGCTAGATTTTTCTGCGTAAGTATTTATTTGTGGTATTCAAAATGCGATTAGGACTAGTAGGGACGATAGGGAAATGTTAGTTAATAGTGTAATTATTATATTAATTACTCCTTTTCGGGATGTTCCGAAGCTAATTGATTGGAAGTCAATTGTACTTTTTATACTAAAGGGGTAGGATCCTCATCAATAGATAGATACGTAAAGGAATAATCACACTACGTCTACAAAGTGTCAATATCAGGCGGCAGCTTCAAATCCGAAGTGGTGTTTGGAGGTAAAGTGAAATTTTAGTTGTCGTATAAAGCATACTATAAGGAAGGTAGAGCCGATAATGACATGTAGTCCGTGAAATCCTGTGGCTATGAAGAATGTTGAGCCATAAATTCCGTCTGCGATTGTAAAAGGGGTTTCATAATATTCTGAGGCTTGAAGAATGGTGAAATATACTCCAAGTAGAATTGTAATAAGTAAGGATTGTAGCATATGTTTTCGATTACCTTCTATTAGGCTATGGTGTGCTCAGGTGATAGATACTCCTGAGGCTAGTAGTACTGATGTATTTAGTAGTGGTACTTCTAAGGGATTTAATGGGTGGATGCCAGTTGGGGGTCAGCAACCACCTAGTTCTGGGGTTGGGGCTAGACTTGAGTGGTAGAATGCTCAGAAAAATCCGATGAAAAAAAACACTTCTGATAAGATAAATAGGATTATTCCGTATCGGAGACCTTTTTGTACAATTGGTGTGTGGTGTCCTTGGAATGTACCTTCTCGTACAATGTCTCGTCATCATTGATATATAGTTATAGTATTAGTGAGTAGGCCTAGCAATAGTAAGGTTATGGTGTTAAAGTGAAATCATATTGCTAGGCCTGATGTTAGTAATAACGCCGATAGGGCTCCTGTGAGAGGTCATGGGCTTGGATTGACTATGTGGTAAGCATGTGTTTGGTGGGTCATTAAGTGTTATCATGTAAATATAGACTTACAAGGAGGGTAAATACGTAAGCTTGGATAAGTGCTACAGCGAACTCTAGAATTGTTAAGAGGATTAAAATAATAAATGTGATTAGGGCAGTTGTGGTGCTAATGCTTAATAGTGCCAGGGTAGCTCCTCCGATGAGGTGAATTAGTAAGTGGCCTGCGGTGATGTTGGCGGTGAGTCGTACAGCTAGGGCTATGGGTTGAATGAATAAGCTAATGGTTTCAATAATAATAAGTATTGGAATAAGTGGTAGTGGGGTTCCTTGAGGTAAGAAGTGGGCTAAAGATGCTTTAGTTTTATAACGAAATCCCATGGTTACAGTTCCTATTCACAGTGGAATTGCTATTCCTAGGTTTATGGATAATTGGGTTGTTGGTGTAAAGGAATGTGGTAACAAGCCTAATAGATTAGTTGATCCAATAAATATAATTAGTGATATAAGTATTAGGGATCATTTTTGTCCTGTTTGGTTGTGGATTATTATTATTTGTTTGGATGTAAGGTGGATTAGTCATTGTTGAATTGCAATTAGGCGGTTGTTGATCAATCGATTAGTTGATGGAAATAGTATACTTGGAAATATAATGATTAGAGTTACAATAGGAAATCCTATTATAGTTGGGGTAATGAAAGAGGAGAATAAATTTTCGTTCATTTATTTTCTCATGGGGATGTGTGTTTTGTTGTTTTGGCAGAGGTTGGTTCTGCATTTTTATGATATATGTGTTTTGAGATTTTTAATTGTATTATAATAAATAGTGTGCACACTATTGATAAAATTGTAGTAAATCATGTAGATGTATCTAATTGAGGCATTACCATTAAGGGGAGATTAGAACTCCCGTTCTTTAACTTAAAAGGTTAACGCTTATATAGTTAGCTTCTTAATGATATTATAGTATGGATGAGGATCATTTTTCGAAGTATTTTAATGGGACTATTTCAAGGACAATTGGTATAAAGCTATGGTTTGATCCGCAAATTTCAGAACATTGACCATAATATAATCCAGGTCGTGTAGATAGTAAGGTTGTTTGGTTTAGACGTCCTGGGATAGCATCTGTTTTTAGGCCTAGTGATGGGATTGCTCATGAATGTAATACATCTTCTGATGAGATTAGTATTCGAATTGTCAGTTCCATTGGTAGTACTACTCGATTGTCTACTTCTAGGAGTCGAAGTTCTCCTGGTTTTAGGTCTTGTGTTGGAATTATATATGAGTCGAAAGTTAAGTCTTCATAATCCGTATACTCGTAGCTTCAATATCATTGGTGTCCTATGGTTTTTACGGTTAGGTATGGATTATTGATTTCGTCTATTATATACAGGATTCGGAGGGATGGTAAGGCGATTATGATTAGAATAATTGCAGGTAAGATTGTTCAAATTGTTTCTACTTCTTGTGCATCTATTGTGCTAGTGTGAGTAAGGCTTGTTGTAAGTATTACTGAGATAAGGTAGAGTACCAGGGAGCTGATTAGAAAAACAATTATTAGTGCGTGGTCGTGGAATTGTAGCAACTCTTCTATGATAGGAGATGTTGCGTCTTGGAAGCCCAGTTGGAATGGATATGCCATAGAGATATATAGGGGTTTAACCTATAATTTAACCTTGACAAAGTTATGTAATTTTTACTAATATCTCTTCGGTGGAGAAAGACATAGTGGTTATGGTGTTGGCTTGAAACCAATTGCGGGGGGTTCGATTCCTTCCTTTCTTGTACATATTACTTTGGGATGACGTATGTGGGCTCTTCGAATGTATGGTATGGTGGGGGACATCCGTGTAATCATTCCAGATTTAGGGAGGATAGTTCTACGGTTGATACTTCTCGTTTAGAGGCGAAGGCTTCTCAAATTATAAATACTATTAGGATTACTGCAGTTAGGGAGATAAAAGATCCTATAGAGGAAACTGTATTTCATGTTGTGTAAGCATCTGGATAGTCTGAATAGCGTCGTGGCATGCCAGATAGACCCAGGAAGTGTTGTGGGAAGAAAGTTATATTTACTCCTACAAATATAATAAGAAAATGGATTTTGGCTCATGTGGAGTTTAGTGTATATCCTGAAAATAGTGGAAATCAATGGACGAATCCTCCTATAATAGCAAATACTGCTCCTATTGATAATACATAATGAAAGTGTGCTACTACGTAATACGTGTCGTGAAGGACAATATCTAGTGAGGAGTTGGCTAATACGATACCGGTCAGGCCTCCAACGGTAAATAGGAAAATAAATCCAAGTGCTCATAGTATTGCTGGAGATCATTTGATGTTGCCTCCGTGTAGGGTGGCTAATCAGCTGAATACTTTTACTCCCGTTGGGATAGCAATGATTATTGTTGCTGAAGTAAAATATGCTCGTGTGTCAACGTCAAGTCCTACTGTAAATATGTGGTGTGCCCATACGATGAAACCAAGGAATCCAATTGATATTATAGCTCAAACTATACCTATATATCCAAACGGTTCTTTTTTGCCTGAGTAATAGGTTACAATGTGGGAAATTATTCCGAAGCCTGGTAAAATTAGAATATATACTTCTGGGTGTCCAAAGAATCAGAATAGGTGTTGGTATAGGATTGGGTCACCTCCTCCTGCTGGGTCGAAGAAAGTTGTGTTCAAGTTCCGGTCTGTTAGTAGTATTGTGATTCCTGCAGCTAGTACTGGTAATGATAATAATAGTAGGACGGCTGTAATTAATACTGATCAGACAAATAGTGGAGTTTGGTATTGAGATAGGGCTGGTGGTTTTATATTGATAATGGTGGTAATGAAATTAATGGCTCCTAAGATTGAAGAAATTCCAGCCAGGTGTAAGGAGAAGATTGCTAGATCTACAGAGGCGCCGGCGTGAGCAAGGTTTCCGGCTAAAGGAGGATAAACTGTTCATCCTGTTCCGGCTCCAGCTTCTACTGTGGAAGAGGCCAGTAATAGTAGAAATGATGGGGGTAGTAGTCAGAAGCTTATATTGTTTATTCGGGGGAATGCTATATCAGGTGCACCAATTATTAATGGGATGAGTCAATTGCCAAATCCTCCGATTATGATTGGTATTACTATGAAGAAGATTATGACGAATGCGTGGGCGGTAACAATTACATTGTAGATTTGGTCATCTCCTAATAGGGCTCCTGGTTGTCCTAGTTCTGCTCGAATTAGTAGACTTAGTGCAGTTCCTACTATTCCAGCTCAAGCCCCGAAGATTAGATATAGAGTGCCAATGTCTTTGTGATTAGTTGAGAAGAGTCATCGGTTAACGAACATGGGTAAAGTGGCCGAGCAGGCATTAGACTGTAAATCTAAGTACAGGGGTGTGAGTCCCCTTTTTGCCAAGTTCCGTGGTGTTTTGTACATTTTGAATTGCAAATTCAAAGAAGCAGTATTAAATTCTGCCGGGACTTGAATTTTGTGTGTAATAGATTGAAGCCAGTGATATAGGGTATTTAGCTGTTAACTAAGTTTTCATGGGATAGAAGCCCATCAATCTAGTAAGGGCTTAGCTTAAGTAAAGTGGCTGGTTTGCATTCAGTTGATGTGGGATATAGTCCTGCAGTCCTTATTGGTGTTTGTTTGACAGGAGCTAAATGTACTACATTTACTTAGAGCTTTGAAGGCTCTTGGTCTAATGTTTAACCTAAGCTTCTATTCTAATAGTGTTAGTATTGGTGATAGTGGTAGGATTAGGGTTGATAGAATAATAAGTGGTGGTAAGTGGTAGGTTGGTTTTATAATTTTAAATTGTCATTTTATTTTTGTATTGTTTATGGTTGGGAATATTGTTAGAGATGTAGAATATGTAAGGCGTATATAGAAATATAAATTTAGTAGTGCTATTATTGCTATGGTTGTAGGTATGATGATGTTATTATTTTTTGTAAGTTCTTGAATAATTATTCATTTTGGTATAAAGCCTGAGAGTGGAGGTAATCCTCCTATGGATAATATAACAGCAAGAATAGCTGTGGTGATAAGTGGTGTTTTGTTTCATGTGTTCGATAGTGATAGGGTTGTTGTTGTTGAATTGTATATAAGTATTGTAAAGGTTGTCGTTGTTATTAAGATATAAATAATTAGGTTTAATAAGGCTACTGTTGGGTTGTAAATTATGATTGTTATTATTCAGCCTATATGGGCAATTGATGAGTAGGCTATGATTTTTCGGAGTTGGGTTTGGTTAAGTCCGCCTCATCCTCCTACGGCAATGGATAGCATGGATATAATGAGTAGTAGGTCTGTGTTGATTGTTGGTGAAATTTGATATATAATGAATATTGGGGCTAATTTTTGTCAGGTTAATAGGATTAGACCTGATATTAGTGAAACTCCTTGTGTTACTTCTGGTACTCAGAAGTGAAAGGGAGATAGTCCTAATTTTATGGCTAGGGCTAGTGTTATAATGGTAGATGCTATTGGAGTAAGTGGGTTTGTGATAGATCATTGGCCTGAATATACTAAATTAATGGTTACGGCTAGTATTAATAATATTGATGCTGTTGCTTGTGTTAAAAAGTATTTGGTGGAGGCCTCCATGGATCGAGGGTTGTACTTTTTTATTAGAATTGGGATAATGGCTAGTATGTTTATTTCAAATCCGATTCATACTATTAATCAGTGTGAGCTTATTGTGACAATAATTGTTCCTATTATGATGGTTGTAATGATTATTGTGAGGATGAGTGGATTTATTAGTACGGGAAGGGTATAAACCAACATTTTCGGGGTATGGGCCCGATAGCTTATTTAGCTGACCTTACTTAGGATATGGTGTAAATTGGTAGCACTAAGATTTTTGAATTCTTCAGAGTAGGTTCGAATCCTATTGTTCTAGAAATAAGAGGACTTTCACCTCTATGTTTCACTCTATCAAAGTGACTCTTTTGTCAGACATATTTCTTATGTTTGTGGCGGGATGCTTGCCATGGTGATTGGTATGGCTACATATCATATGCATAGGGCCAAGGTAATGGGAAGAAAATTTTTTCATAGTAAGTGTATTAGTTGATCATATCGGAATCGTGGGTAGGATGCTCGAATTCATAGAAATGAGATGGTGAGTAGTAGTGTTTTTACGATTAAGTTGATTGTATATAATTCTGGTATGATTGGACTATGGAATGCTCCTATAAATAGGATTGTTGTTAAGGTGTTTATTATGATGATATTTGCATACTCTGCTAGGAAGAAGAGTGCGAATGGACCGCCAGCATATTCTACGTTGAATCCTGATACAAGCTCTGATTCTCCTTCTGTTAAGTCGAATGGGGCTCGGTTTGTTTCTGCTAATGTGGAGATAAATCATATTATAGTTAGTGGCCATGATGATAAAATAAGTCATGTATGTTCTTGTGTAATGATTAGGTTCGATAGCGAAAATGATCCACTTATAAGTAGGACGGAGAGTAAAATAATGGCTAGTGTTACTTCGTAGGAGATAGTTTGTGCCACCGCTCGTACTGCTCCGATTAGTGCATATTTTGAATTGGATGCTCATCCAGATCATAAGATTGAATATACAGCTAGGCTGGATATGGCTAGCATAAATAATACTGCTAGGTTTATATTAGTTAAGGGGTATGGTATGGGTAGGGGAATTCATATGGTTAAGGCTAAAGTCAGGGCCAGGATTGGGGCAATAATGAATATGGATGGAGAGGATGTGAGGGGGCGCAGTGGTTCTTTGATAAATAGTTTTAGGGCGTCAGCTATGGGTTGTAGCAGGCCATATGGACCTACTACGTTGGGGCCTTTTCGTAGTTGTATGTAGCCTAATACTTTTCGTTCTACGAGAGTTAAAAAGGCTACGGCTAACATAATTGGAATAATTGTTGTTAATAGGTTAATTATGAACATTTTGTTAGGAAGAGGAATTGAACCTCTGATTATAAAAGCTTAAGTTTTATGCAATTACCGGGCTCTGCCATCCTAACGATAGCCCTTTTCTTGGGCTTGTATATTATGTAATTATTAGATTAAGATATTATCATCTATTAGTATTAAGGCGCTTATGTTGAGTTGGCCTTGTTTCCCTTGTCCTTTCGTACTGGGGGGAACACAAAATAGATAGAAACCGACCTGGATTACTCCGGTCTGAACTCAGATCACGTAGGACTTTAATCGTTGAACAAACGAACCTTTAATAGCGGCTGCACCATTGGGATGTCCTGATCCAACATCGAGGTCGTAAACCCTGTTGTCGATATGGACTCTCAAACAGGATTGCGCTGTTATCCCTAGGGTAACTTGTTCCGTTGATCAATTTTATTGGATCAATAAATGATGTAATGTTTTGACTTGTTTGTCTTTACTTTATCACTCGGAAGTTGTTTTGTATTCCGAGGTCACCCCAACCTAAATTGTTAACTCATCTGAAGTGTTTTGTGTTCCTGAGAACATTAAGTATTTGTTTGTGAGTTAATTAATTAAAGCTCCATAGGGTCTTCTCGTCTTATTTTTGAATTCCCGCCTCTTCACGGGAAGGTCAATTTCACTGATTGTAAGTGAGAGACAGTAAAACCCTCGTGTAGCCATTCATGCAAGTCCCTATTTAAGGAACAAATGATTATGCTACCTTTGCACGGTCAGGATACCGCGGCCGTTGAACTAATGTCACTGGGCAGGCAGTGCCTCTAATAATTGGTATGCTAGAGGTGATGTTTTTGGTAAACAGGCGGGGTTTGTTATTTGCCGAGTTCCTTTCACTTATTTTAATCTTTCCTTGGATGCACTCCTGTGTTGGGTTAACAATTAGTTTAATAAGATTTTAAGCTGTAGTATATAATTATTTTGTTGTTAACTATCAGTGGGTTATCCGTTCTAATATAAACTTGTGCTTGGAGAAGTTAGTTCTTGTTACTCATATTAACAGTATTTCCTCTATTTTTTAATAGAGTAATCCAGTGTTGGTCTAGGAGTTCGTGTGCAATTTTTTGTATTAAGGTATATGGGGCATATTGAGCTTGAACGCTTTCTTAATTGGTGGCTGCTTTTAGGCCAACTATGTAAATACATATATGCTTACTCTCTAGTTAAGGTTTTATCCTATTTCTAAAAGGCTGTACCCTGTTAGATTATATTTTAAGTCTACAGGAGAATTATTAGGGTTTTGGGTAGAACTTAAAATTGAACTAAAATTCTATTCTGGACAACCAGCTATCACCAGGCTCGATAGGCTTTTCACCTCTACCTAGGAGTCTTCTCACTATTTTGCTACATAGACGAGTTCGCCCGTGTGGCTGCTACTAGGTAGCTCGTCTGGTTTCGGGGTGTTTGGCTTAAGTCCTCTTTGTCAAATTCTTCTGGTTAATTCATTATGCAAAAGGTACAAGGGTTTATCTTTGCTGTTTTATACTTTTAATTTATCTTTCATCTTTCCCTTGCGGTACTTCTCTCTATAGCGCCGTGTTAAAATTTCTATCTCCTATACTTTTGATTGGGTAAATGTTTTGTTTTATAGAATATATTATTATTGGGTTTTTGTGTTGTTTGGGCTAGCATTTGTTCAAAGTGGCCATTATTAGTGGAATCTTCTGGGTGTAGGCCAGGTGCTTTGTATATAAGCTACACTTTGATGTGTCCAAGCGCACCTTCCAGTACGCTTACCTTGTTACGACTTGTCTCCTCTCGCGTGTTAATACGATTGTTTATATGGTTAATTATTATATTATGGCACTTGAGGAGGGTGACGGGCGGTGTGTGCGTGCTTCATGGCCTAATTCAATTAAGCTCTCTATTCTTAATTTACTGCTAAATCCTCCTTCCATTTTCGGTTTCACGAAAATTTTCGTTTATATTCTATTATTAGAAAATGTAGCCCATTTCTTTCCAACTCATAGGCTACACCTTGACCTAACGTTTTTATGTTTTATGTTTTTGCTTACTGTGATCCCCTTTTGGGGTTTGCTGAAGATGGCGGTATATAGGCTGTATTAGCAAGGGTTGGTGAGGTTTATCGGGGTTTATCGATTATAGAACAGGCTCCTCTAGGTGGATATAAAGCACCGCCAAGTCCTTTGAGTTTTAAGCTGTGGCTAGTAGTTCTCTGGCGAGTGGCATTGTTATGTTGTCACTTTAGTTTAGGGCTAAGCATAGTGGGGTATCTAATCCCAGTTTGTGTCTTAGCTATCGTGTAGTCGGATAAGTTAAAGTCACTTTCGTAGTTTATTTTAGTCAGAGTTTGGGCTTTCTACGGCAAAATTCTGATTTAACTTTATTGGTTTGGAGTTCTTATACACGTTTTACGCCGTGTGTCTATTAACTTGGGCTAATCGTATGACCGCGGTGGCTGGCACGAAATTTACCAGCCCTGGCTTAGTATGGCTTAGTCAAACTTTCGTTTATTGCTTAATTTTTATCACTGCTGTATCCCGTGGGGGTGTGGCTAGGCAAGGCGTTGTGAGCTACCGTTGTGTAGGTGTGCTTGATGCCCACTCCTTTGAATCAATTAAGTGATTTGAAGGGCATTTTCACCGGGGTGCTGATACTTGCATGTGTAATCCTACTAAGGGTTAATAGAAAGGCCAGGACCAAACCTTTAGTGTCTATGGGGTGTGGTGCACTCATCTAGGCATTTTCAGTGCCTTGCTTTAGTTTTAAGCTACATTGAC